GCTGACGTAGCTTAATTAAAGCATAACACTGAAGATGTTAGGATGGACCCTAAAAAGTCTCGTAAGCACAAAGGCTTGGTCCTGACTTTACTGTCTGCTTTAATCATATTTACACATGCAAGTATCTGCCTCCCCGTGAGAATGCCCATATCCTCCTATATGGAGACAAGGAGCTGGTATCAGGCACACTTATTTAGTAGCCCACAACACCTTGCTTAGCCACACCCCTAAGGGAATTCAGCAGTGATAAATATTAAGCAATAAGTGAAAACTTGACTTAGTTAAGGTTAAGAGGGCCGGTAAAACTCGTGCCAGCCACCGCGGTTATACGAGAGGCCCAAGTTGACAGACAACGGCGTAAAGTGTGGTTAGGGGAAGTTTAAACTAAAGCCGAATGCTCTCAGGACTGTTATACGTTTCCGAGAGTACGAAGCCCGACTACGAAAGTGGCTTTACAAAACCTGAATCCACGAAAGCTAAGGAACAAACTGGGATTAGATACCCCACTATGCTTAGCCCTAAACATTGATTGTTTTATACAATAAACATCCGCCCGGGTATTACGAACATTAGTTTAAAACCCAAAGGACTTGGCGGTGCTTTATATCCACCTAGAGGAGCCTGTTCTAGAACCGATAACCCCCGTTCAACCTCACCCTCCCTTGTTTATTCCGCCTATATACCACCGTCGTCAGCTTACCCTATGAAGGACTAATAGTAAGCAAAATTGGCAAAACCCAGAACGTCAGGTCGAGGTGTAGCGCATGGAAGGGGAAGAAATGGGCTACATTCACTAATTGTAGTGAATACGAATGAGATATTGAAATATATTTCTGAAGGAGGATTTAGCAGTAAGTAGGAAATAGAGTGTCCAACTGAATATGGCTCTAAAGCGCGCACACACCGCCCGTCACCCTCCCCAGGCATCAAACCGCCTTTAACTAAAATATATTAACCGCTATAGGAGAGGAAAGTCGTAACATGGTAAGCGTACCGGAAGGTGCGCTTGGAATAATCAGAGCGTAGCTAAGACAGAAAAGCATCTCCCTTACACCGAGAAGTCACCCGTGCAAATCCGGTCGCCCTGACGCCAATCAGCTAGCCCAAAAACTAATTTCAGCAAACCCACATTACTAAACCCCAATCCACTACATCATCCCAAATAAAACATTCCCCCTCCCCAGTATAGGTGATAGAAAAGGAAATATTGGAGCAATAGAAAAAGTACCGCAAGGGAAAGCTGAAAGAGAGGTGAAATAGTCCAGTAAAGCTTAACAAAGCAGAGTTACACCCTCGTACCTTTTGCATCATGAATTAGCTAGTAAAACTAAGCAAAGAGCACTTAAGTTTAGCACCCCGAAACTAGGTGAGCTACTTCAAGACAGCCTATCATAGGGCAAACCCGTCTCTGTGGCAAAAGAGTGGGAAGAGCTTCAAGTAGCGGTGACAGACCTACCGAACCTAGTTATAGCTGGTTACCTGAGAAATGGATATAAGTTCAGCCCCGTAATTTTTTCTGTTCATATCCTTGAAATATCCAATGATAATGAGAAGTTACAGGAGTTAGTCAAAAGAGGTACAGCCCTTTTGATTTAAGATACAACTTTGCAAGCAGGGTAAAGATCATGTTTTTGAAGGTAAAATGTTCTGGTGGGCCTAAAAGCAGCCACCCTCACAGAAAGCGTTATAGCTCAGACATAATAGTAACCTTAAATTAAGATAATTAATTCCGAACCCACTAACCATAACAGGTCCTCCCATGCCCACATGGGAATGATAATGCTAATATGAGTAATAAGAGGTACATTTACGACCTCTCCCCGCCCACGTGTATGTCGGAACGGACCCGCCACCGATTATTAACGTCCCCAAATTAAGAGGGTATTAATCACTGTTTAGAACTACTAGAAGACCGTTTAAGAAGAAACGTTAACCCCACACTGGTGAGCACCCAGGGAAAGACTATAAGAGCGAGAAGGAACTCGGCAAACACATAAAGCCTCGCCTGTTTACCAAAAACATCGCCTCTTGCAAAGCCAAAGAATAAGAGGTCGCGCCTGCCCAGTGACAACTAGTTTAACGGCCGCGGTATTTTGACCGTGCTAAGGTAGCGTAATCACTTGTCTTTTAAATGAAGACCTGTATGAATGGTATGACGAGGGCTTGACTGTCTCCTCACTCCAGTCAATGAAATTGATCTCCCCGTGCAGAAGCGGGGATAAAAACATAAGACGAGAAGACCCTATGGAGCTTTAGACGCTAGAATAGACCATGTTAAAGAATACAGGTTAAAGTACAAAACCTAATGAGTATACTATTCCTATGTTTTCGGTTGGGGCGACCATGGGGAAATACAAAACCCCCACGTGGAATGAGAGAACTCCTCCCCTTAATAGCTCTCTCACAAACACAGAGTTACATCTCTAATTACCAGAATTTCTGACCAGCTATGATCCGGCAACGCCGATCAACGGACCAAGTTACCCTAGGGATAACAGCGCAATCCCCTTTTAGAGCCCTTATCAACGAGGGGGTTTACGACCTCGATGTTGGATCAGGACATCCTAATGGTGTAGCCGCTATTAAGGGTTCGTTTGTTCAACGATTAAAGTCCTACGTGATCTGAGTTCAGACCGGAGTAATCCAGGTCAGTTTCTATCTATGAAATAATCTTTTCTAGTACGAAAGGACCGAAAAGAAGAGGCCACTGCCTAAGCACGCCTCACCCTTACCTAATGAAAACATCTAAATTAGGCAAAAGGGTATGTAATTACTGCCTGAGATTAAGGTATGTTAGAGTGGCAGAGCCCGGTTACTTGCGAAAGGCCTAAGCCCTTTTTACAGAGGTTCAAATCCTCTCCCTAACTATGATTTCAGTACTCCTTACACATATTATTAACCCTCTCACCTTTATTGTACCTGTACTCCTGGCCGTTGCCTTCTTAACCTTAATCGAGCGAAAGGTTCTCGGCTATATACAATTACGAAAGGGCCCTAATATTGTAGGCCCTTTCGGACTTCTCCAACCCATCGCTGATGGTGTTAAACTATTTATCAAAGAACCCGTGCGACCATCAGCCTCCTCCCCCACATTATTTATTTTCACCCCAATACTAGCCCTCACCCTGGCCCTCATACTATGAGCTCCCATACCTCTCCCATATCCTGTTATTGACCTTAACCTAGGTATTCTTTTTGTTCTTGCAATTTCAAGCCTTGCGGTTTACTCCATTCTCGGCTCAGGTTGGGCTTCCAATTCAAAATATGCCCTAGTCGGAGCCCTCCGGGCCGTCGCCCAAACTATTTCTTATGAGGTAAGCCTGGGACTTATCCTCCTTAACATTATCATCTTCGCGGGGGGTTTCACCCTTCAGACCTTTAATACTGCTCAAGAGAGCGTCTGGCTTCTAATACCCGCCTGGCCCCTCGCCGCAATGTGATATATTTCAACCCTAGCGGAGACCAACCGTGCCCCCTTCGACCTTACCGAAGGTGAATCCGAATTAGTGTCTGGCTTCAATGTAGAGTATGCAGGAGGCCCTTTTGCCCTATTTTTCCTCGCAGAATACGCTAATATCTTATTAATGAACACACTTTCCGCGGCATTATTCCTAGGGGCTTCCCACATCCCCACCCTTCCTGAAGTTACCGCTACAAACCTTATGATTAAAGCGGCCCTACTCTCAATCCTCTTCCTCTGAGTGCGAGCCTCTTATCCACGATTCCGGTATGACCAACTCATGCACCTTATCTGAAAAAATTTCCTCCCCTTAACCCTTGCCCTAGTTATCTGGCACCTTGCATTGCCACTAGCCTTCACCGGTTTACCCCCACAGTTTTAATATCACTGGGAGTTGTGCCTGAAGTATAGGGCCACTTTGATAGAGTGAAAGATGGAGGTTAAAGTCCTCTCAGCTCCTAGAAAGAAGGGACTCGAACCCTACCCTAAGAGATCAAAACTCTTCGTGCTTCCTCTACACCACTTTCTAGTAAAGTCAGCTAATTAAGCTTTTGGGCCCATACCCCAAAAATGTAGGTTAAACCCCTTCCTTTACTAATGAATCCCATTATTCTAACCATTCTACTCTCTGCCTTAGGCTTAGGCACCACCATAACCTTTATAAGCTCTCACTGATTGCTTGCTTGAATGGGACTAGAGATTAATACCCTTGCTATTATTCCGTTAATAACGCAACACCACCACCCACGGTCAACAGAAGCGGGTACAAAATACTTTTTAACCCAAGCCACTGCAGCCGCAATACTACTCTTTGCAAGTGTGACTAATGCATGATTAACAGGACAATGAGATATTCTTCAAATATCTCACCCCCTCCCGTCCACCATGCTTACCCTCGCACTCGCCCTGAAGGTGGGACTTGCCCCCTTGCACTCCTGACTGCCGGAGGTCCTCCAAGGACTAGACCTTACTACAGGCCTCATTCTGTCCACATGGCAGAAACTTGCACCATTCGCATTACTCCTCCAAACTACCCCTGAAAACTCAAATATTCTTGTTCTTCTGGGCGCAACCTCAACCCTTATTGGGGGGTGGGGGGGCTTAAACCAGACACAACTCCGAAAAATTCTTGCCTATTCATCAATTGCACATCTCGGCTGAATAGTTTTAGTTCTTCCCTTCTACCCCTCATTGACTCTCCTTGCGCTGTTAACTTACCTTATTATAACATTTTCAACCTTCCTTGTGTTTAAACTAAATAAAGCCACGAATGTTAACTCCCTCGCTATCTCTTGGTCCAAAACACCTATTATTACTACCCTTACACCCCTTCTCCTTTTATCCCTTGGTGGACTACCTCCCCTTACGGGATTTATACCAAAGTGATTTATTTTACAAGAGCTTACCAAGCAAAATCTCCCCCTCTTAGCAACATTCACTGCCTTAACCGCCCTCCTCAGCCTCTATTTTTATCTACGCCTATCCTACTCAATAACCCTTACTATGTTCCCTAATAATTTGACGGGAACTACCCCGTGACGCTTCTTTGTAAACTCAAACTCGCTCCCCTTAGCCCTCTCGACTTCGATAACTATTTTACTCCTCCCCCTGGCTCCCGCCGTAATAGCCCTCTTGAACCCGTAAGTGGCTTAGGATAATGATTCAAACCCTGAGCCTTCAAAGCTCATAATGGGAGTGGAAGTCTCCCAGCCACTGATAAGACTTGCGGGACACTAACCCACATCTTCTGCATGCAAAACAGACACTTTAATTAAGATAAAGCCTTCCCCTAAACAGGGGGGCCTCGATCCCCCAAATTCTTAGTTAACAGCTAAGCGCTCAAGCCAGCGAGCATCTGTCTACTTTCCCCCGCCTGTAATTATACACAGAGGCGGGGGAAAGCCCCGGCAGGCGTTAACCTGCAACTCCAGATTTGCAATCTGTTATGATAACACCTCAGAGCTTGGTAAGAGAAGGAATTTAACCTCCGTCCATGGGACTACAAGCCACCGCTTAATACTCAGCCATCTTACCTGTGGCAATTACACGTTGATTTTTCTCGACTAATCACAAAGATATTGGCACCCTTTATTTAGTATTCGGGGCCTGAGCCGGGATAGTGGGAACCGCACTAAGCCTGCTTATTCGAGCTGAACTTAGCCAACCAGGTTCTCTACTGGGCGATGATCAAGTTTACAACGTTATCGTTACAGCCCATGCCTTTGTAATAATTTTCTTTATAGTTATACCCATTATAATTGGAGGTTTCGGAAATTGACTTGTACCCCTTATAATTGGTGCACCCGATATGGCATTTCCCCGAATAAACAACATAAGCTTCTGATTACTACCCCCTTCTTTTCTCCTATTATTAACATCCTCAGGTGTAGAAGCAGGAGCAGGTACCGGCTGAACCGTTTACCCTCCTTTAGCAGGTAATCTTGCCCATGCAGGAGCCTCTGTAGATCTTACCATTTTTTCCCTCCATTTGGCAGGTGTTTCATCAATTCTTGGAGCAATCAACTTCATTACAACAATTATTAATATGAAGCCTGCAGCTGCCTCCATATATCAACTTCCTCTGTTTGTATGAGCTGTACTTATTACAGCCGTCCTTCTCCTTCTCTCCCTCCCTGTCTTAGCTGCCGGTATTACAATACTTTTAACAGACCGAAATCTTAATACTGCCTTTTTCGATCCTGCAGGAGGAGGAGATCCTATCTTATATCAACATTTATTCTGATTCTTTGGTCACCCTGAAGTTTATATTCTTATTCTACCAGGTTTCGGGATTATCTCCCATATCGTAGCATATTACTGTGGTAAAAAAGAACCATTCGGTTATATAGGAATGGTATGAGCTATGATAGCAATTGGCCTTCTTGGATTTATTGTTTGAGCCCACCATATGTTTACGGTTGGTATAGACGTAGATACACGGGCCTACTTTACATCTGCAACAATAATTATCGCCATTCCCACAGGGGTAAAAGTATTCAGCTGACTCGCCACAATCCATGGAGGGGATATTAAATGAGAAACTCCGTTCCTGTGAGCCCTAGGTTTCATCTTCCTTTTTACAGTTGGAGGACTTACAGGTATTATCCTTGCAAATTCATCATTAGATATTGTACTACATGATACATATTATGTAGTTGCTCACTTCCACTACGTTTTATCAATAGGAGCAGTCTTTGCAATTGCCGGCGGCTTTGTGCACTGATTCCCTCTATTTACAGGTTATACCCTTCATGAAACATGAACTAAAGTTCACTTTGGCGTTATATTTGTAGGTGTTAACCTAACCTTCTTCCCTCAACATTTCCTTGGTCTAGCGGGTATGCCACGACGATATTCAGACTACCCTGATGCCTATGCCCTGTGAAATACAGTCTCTTCTATTGGCTCTCTAGTATCTTTAGTTGCAGTGATCTTACTTCTATTTATTATTTGAGAAGCATTTGTTGCAAAACGAGAAGTACAATCAGTAGAAATAACACATCTCAACGTTGAATGATTACACGGGTGCCCCCCTCCTTATCACACATTCGAGGAACCAGCTTTTGTTCAAATCCGGCCTAATTAACGAGAAAGGGAGGAGTTGAACCCCCATAAACTGGTTTCAAGCCAGCCACATCACCGCTCTGTCACTTTCTTTATAAGATGTTAGTAAAATATTACACTGCCTTGTCAAGGCATAATTGCGGGTTAAAATCCCGTACATCTTGAAACTTATGGCCCATCCCGCCCAATTAGGCTTTCAAGACGCAGCTTCCCCATTAATGGAAGAACTCCTTCGATTCCATGATCATGCCCTAATAGTTATTTTTTTAATTAGTGCTTTCGTATTCTATGTTATTATTGCTATAATTACGGCAAAAACAACAGATATATTAGTTTTAGACTCCCAAGTTGTGGAGATTATCTGGACTGTTCTTCCAGCAGTAATCCTTATTTTAATTGCCCTCCCTTCTCTTCGTATTCTCTATCTTATAGATGAAATTAATGATCCCCATCTAACCATTAAAGCCTTAGGACACCAATGATACTGAAGCTACGAGTATACTGACTATGAAGACCTCGGATTTGACTCATACATGATTCCCACACAGGATTTGACCCCCGGTCAGTTCCGATTGTTAGAAGCAGACCACCGAATGGTTATCCCTATAGATTCTCCTGTTCGAGTACTAATCTCTGCTGAAGATGTATTACACTCATGAGCAGTACCGTCCCTTGGTGTAAAAGTTGATGCTGTACCTGGCCGATTAAATCAAGCCACATTTATTGTTAACCGACCCGGTGTATACTATGGACAATGCTCAGAAATCTGCGGAGCAAACCACAGTTTTATACCCATTGTAGTAGAAGCAGTCCCACTAGAACACTTTGAAAACTGAACATCATTATTAATCGAAGACGCCTCGCTAAGAAGCTAAAATGGACCATAGCGTTAGCCTTTTAAGCTAAAGATTGGTGATTACCAACCACCCTCAGCGACATGCCTCAATTAAACCCCGCCCCTTGATTTGCAATTTTAGTCTTTACTTGATTAGTATTTCTTACTATTATCCCCCCTAAAGTTCTAGCACATCAATTCCCAAATGACCCTACCCTTCAGAGTACCCAAAAACCCATAACAGAGCCCTGAACCTGACCATGACACTAAGCTTCTTTGACCAATTTATAAGTCCTATATTACTAGGAATTCCATTGATAGCCCTAGCTCTCTTACTGCCATGAGTTCTCTTTCCCACACCCTCTACCCGATGACTTAATAACCGCCTACTCACACTTCAAAATTCAGCTATTGGACAATATACTCAGCAGCTATTACTTCCAATAAATGTAGGGGGACATAAATGAGCAACCCTATTAACCTCTTTAATAATTTTCTTAATTACTATTAATATACTTGGCCTCCTACCTTATACATTTACCCCCACCACCCAGTTGTCTATGAATATAGGTTTAGCAGTCCCCCTATGGCTTGCTACTGTTATTATCGGCATGCGTAATCAACCTACACACTCCCTAGGCCATTTATTACCAGAAGGTACCCCTCCTCTACTCATCCCTGTTTTAATTATTATCGAAACAATTAGCCTCTTCATCCGCCCACTGGCCCTAGGTGTTCGACTGACAGCCAACCTAACAGCTGGCCACCTCCTTATACAACTAATTGCTACCGCTGCTTTCGTACTCCTCCCACTTATACCTACAGTTGCTGTTCTTACTTCCATTCTGTTAGTATTATTAACGCTTCTTGAAATTGCAGTCGCGATAATTCAAGCTTATGTATTTGTCCTTCTTTTAAGCCTTTATTTACAAGAAAACGTCTAATGGCCCATCAAGCACACCCTTATCATATAGTTGACCCTAGCCCATGACCACTAACAGGGGCAATTGCTGCCCTTCTTATAACATCAGGCCTCGCCATCTGATTTCATTTTCACTCCACTCTACTTATAACACTCGGAACCATCCTTCTTGTATTAACAATCTGCCAGTGATGACGAGATGTTGTACGAGAGGGAACATTCCAGGGACATCATACACCCCCTGTTCAAAAAGGACTTCGATATGGTATAATTTTATTTATTACCTCAGAAGTATTATTTTTTGCTGGATTCTTTTGAGCATTTTATCACTCAAGCCTAGCCCCAACACCCGAACTAGGAGGTTTTTGACCACCTGCCGGTATTACCCCGTTAGATCCCTTCGAGGTACCCTTGCTAAATACCGCCGTATTGTTAGCATCCGGAGTTACAGTCACATGAGCACACCACAGCATCATAGAAGGTGACCGAAAACAAGCAATCCACTCTTTAACACTTACAATTCTCCTTGGGGGTTACTTTACATTCTTACAAGCCCTAGAGTACTACGAAGCACCTTTCACAATTGCAGATGGTGTTTATGGCGCCACATTCTTTGTAGCAACGGGCTTCCACGGCCTACATGTTATTATTGGATCAACATTTTTAGCTGTTTGTCTTTACCGCCAAATCCGACATCACTTTACTTCTACTCACCATTTCGGATTTGAAGCCGCTGCTTGATATTGACATTTCGTAGATGTTGTCTGATTATTCCTTTACATCTCTATCTACTGATGAGGATCTTAATCTTTCTAGTATCGAATATGAGTATAAGTGACTTCCAATCACCTGGTCTTGGTTAGAGTCCAAGGAAAGATAATGAATATCGTAATAACTATTATCTCAATTACAATTGCACTATCAACCGTACTCGCAATCGTATCATTCTGATTACCCCAAACAAACCCCGACTCTGAGAAGCTCTCACCCTTCGAATGTGGTTTCGACCCTCTCGGGTCAGCCCGTCTTCCATTTTCATTACGATTCTTCCTCGTTGCTATTCTATTTCTTCTCTTTGACCTAGAAATTGCCCTCCTTCTACCATTACCTTGGGGTGATCAACTAGAAAATCCATTGTTAACATTTACCTGAGCCTCTCTAGTCTTACTTCTCCTTACCCTTGGACTCATTTATGAATGAATTCAAGGAGGACTTGAATGGGCAGAATAGGTGGCTAGTCTAAACAAAACATTTGATTTCGGCTCAAAAACTTGTGGTTAAACCCCACAGCCGCCTTATGACTCCAACCCATTTTGCCTTCTCATCAGCCTTTATACTGGGTCTTATAGGATTAGCTTTTCATCGCCAACATCTTCTCTCTGCTCTACTCTGCCTAGAGGGAATAATGCTATCCTTATTTATTGCGCTCTCCCTTTGAACTCTGCAATTAGACTCCACTAATTTTTCAGCTGCCCCTATACTTCTCCTCGCATTTTCGGCCTGTGAAGCTAGCGCCGGGTTAGCCCTACTGGTAGCGACCGCCCGAACCCATGGCTCAGACCGCTTACAAAATCTCAACCTACTACAATGCTAAAAATTCTTATTCCCACCCTAATATTAGTTCCAACAACCTGATTAACTCCTGCCAAATGACTTTGGCCCTTAACCTTAATATACAGCTTCCTCATTGCCATAGCTAGCCTTCCCTGGTTAAATAACTTCTCCGAAACCGGGTGATCATCATTAAGTAGTTATATAGCAACAGACGCATTGTCGACTCCCCTTCTCGTTCTCACGTGCTGACTTCTCCCGCTAATGATTCTTGCAAGCCAGAACCACACCTCAACTGAACCAATTAACCGACAACGGATATACATCACTCTAATAATCTCACTTCAATTTTTCCTGATCCTGGCCTTCGGCGCAACCGAAATCATTATATTTTATGTTATATTTGAAGCTACCCTAATCCCCACGTTAATTATTATTACACGGTGGGGTAATCAAACAGAACGGCTTAACGCCGGCACCTATTTTCTGTTTTATACCTTAGCTGGTTCCCTGCCCCTCCTGGTTGCCCTTTTACTCCTACAAAACAATACCGGTACGTTATCACTGATTACAGTCCAACTTTCAGACCCTATACCCCTCCTGACTTATGCTGACAAGATCTGGTGAGCAGGGTGTCTAATCGCATTTTTAGTGAAGATACCCCTCTATGGTGTACACCTTTGATTACCCAAAGCGCACGTCGAAGCCCCAATCGCAGGGTCAATAATTCTTGCCGCCGTACTTCTTAAGCTAGGAGGCTATGGTATACTTCGGATAATAACTGTCCTGGAACCCCTTACTAAACAGCTTAGCTACCCCTTCATTATTCTTGCACTATGGGGCATTATTATAACTGGTTCTATTTGTTTACGACAAACAGACCTTAAATCCCTAATCGCCTATTCTTCGGTCAGCCATATAGGCTTGGTGGCAGGCGGTATCCTTATCCAAACACCCTGAGGCTTCACAGGTGCCCTGATTTTAATAATCGCCCATGGATTAACCTCCTCCGCCCTATTCTGTTTAGCTAATACAAGTTATGAGCGTACTCATAGTCGGACAATACTCCTTGCTCGAGGTATGCAAATAATTTTACCCCTTATAGGAACCTGATGATTTATTGCAAGCCTAGCTAACCTGGCCCTCCCTCCCCTCCCAAACCTAATAGGAGAACTTATAATTATTACCTCTCTATTGAATTGATCATGATGGACCATTGCCCTAACAGGAACAGGAACGCTCATTACTGCTGGTTATTCCCTTTACATATTCTTAATAACCCAGCGAGGCCCTATCCCGTCACACATTACTGCAATTGAACCATCCCACTCCCGAGAGCATTTACTAGTTCTCCTTCACCTTCTTCCATTATTGCTTTTAATCCTAAAACCTGAATTAATCTGAGGGTGAACATCCTGTAGACATAGTTTAATCAAAACGTTAGATTGTGATTCTAATAACAGAGGTTAAAAACCTCTTGTCCACCGAGAGAGGCTTGCAGCAACGAAGACTGCTAATTTTCGCCACCTTGGTTGGATCCCACGGCTCACTCGTAAGGCTCCTAAAGGATAACAGCTAATCCGTTGGTCTTAGGAACCAAAAACTCTTGGTGCAAATCCAAGTAGCAGCTATGCACCCTACATCATTGATAATAACATCGAGCCTGATTATTATTTTTCTCACCTTAGCTTATCCTATTTTTACGACCTTTTCCCCAACCCCTCGGCACAATAACTGAGCCCTCTCCCATGTTAAAAACGCCGTTAAAATGGCCTTCCTCATTAGCCTTCTACCCTTATCCCTCTACCTTACCCAAGGTGTAGAGGCCATTATCACGACCTGAAATTGAATAAATACACATACTTTTGATGTAAACATCAGCCTCAACTTTGACTGCTACTCTATTATCTTTATCCCCATTGCACTTTATGTCACCTGATCTATTCTAGAATTTGCATCCTGATATATACATGCTGACCCCTACATAAACCGGTTCTTCAAATACTTATTAATCTTCCTAATCGCAATAATTATTTTAGTCACAGCCAACAACATGTTTCAATTATTTATTGGTTGGGAGGGTGTAGGGATTATATCATTTCTACTTATTGGCTGATGATACGGCCGAGCAGACGCTAACACCGCAGCTTTACAGGCAGTCCTATATAACCGAGTTGGAGATATTGGCCTGATCTTTACCATGGCATGGATAGCAACTAACCTGAACTCATGGGAATTACAACAGGTGTTTGTTAGCGCTAAACATCTAGACCTTACATACCCGCTCATTGGTCTTATTATCGCCGCTACGGGTAAATCTGCTCAATTTGGCCTTCACCCCTGATTACCCTCTGCCATAGAGGGTCCTACGCCGGTATCTGCCCTACTACACTCAAGCACCATGGTGGTGGCTGGAATTTTCCTCTTAATCCGAACAAGCCCCCTAATATTAGATAATCAAATAGCACTTACTGCCTGCCTCTGTTTAGGCGCATTAACCACCTTATTTACTGCTACCTGTGCCTTAACCCAAAATGATATTAAGAAAATTGTCGCATTCTCCACCTCAAGTCAACTAGGCCTTATAATAGTCACAATTGGCCTTGGCCAACCCCAATTAGCCTTTTTACACATCTCCACACACGCCTTTTTTAAAGCCATATTATTCCTCTGCTCAGGCTCAATTATTCACAGCCTTAACGATGAGCAAGATATCCGTAAAATAGGGGGGATACATAAATTGACCCCATTTACCTCATCGTGCCTAACAATTGGCAGTCTAGCCCTCACTGGTACCCCCTTTTTAGCCGGATTCTTCTCCAAAGACGCAATCATTGAAGCGTTAAACACGTCCCACCTAAACGCCTGGGCCCTACTCCTTACCTTAATTGCAACCTCCTTTACAGCGATTTATAGCCTTCGAGTTGTATTTTTCGTGACAATGGGTACTCCCCGATTTAACTCTTTATCACCCATTAATGAGAATAACTCAGCCGTTATTAATCCTATTAAACGACTTGCCTGGGGCAGTATTGTCGCGGGCCTCTTAATCACCTCAAACTTTCTCCCTTCCAAAACCCCTATTATATCTATACCCATACCCCTTAAGATGGCGGCCCTCACGGTCACCATTATTGGACTCCTTACAGCACTTGAACTAGCGTCCCTCACGGGTAAACAATTTAAGTCACACCCATATATTACTCCCCACCACTTCTCTAATATATTAGGGTTCTTCCCAGCAATTATTCACCGCCTTTCACCCAAGATAAACCTGGCCCTAGGACAAATAATTGCAAGCCAGATGGTTGACCAAACCTGGTTAGAAAAGACAGGACCAAAGGCAATTACTTCTCTGAACCTCCCATTAGTCTCTGCTACGAGCAATATCCAACGGGGAATAGTTAAGACCTATCTCTCCCTATTCTTACTTACCCTCCTTCTTACCATCCCTTTCGTGACCCTTTAGACAGCACGAAGAGCCCCCCGGTCCAAACCACGAGTTAACTCGAGAACAACGAAAAGAGTTAATAGCAGTACTCACGCACTAATAATTAGCATCAACCCTCCTGAAGAGTATATTATAGCAACCCCTGCTATATCCCCCCGAAATGTAGAAAATTCCACCAACTCATCCGCCGATAACCATGAGCTCTCATATCATCCCCCTCAGAAAGTACCCCCAATTAGTAACACTCCTGCCGTGTAAATCATTATACTTATAATTACCGGACGGCTTCCTCACGTCTCAGGATATGGCTCAGCGGCTAAAGCTGCCGAATATGCAAATACCACCAACATACCCCCCAGATAAATTAAAAATAAAACCAATGATAAAAAGGGCCCCCCATGGCTTACCAGTACCCCGCACCCCATCCCCGCTACCAATACTAAACCTAACGCGGCAAAGTAGGGAGAGGGGTTTGAAGCGACCGCAACCAACCCTAAAATCAATAAAAATAGAAGTAAATATATAATAAACGTCATGGTTTCTCCCAGGAATTTAACCAGGACTAATGGCTTGAAAAACCACCGTTGTTATTCAACTAGAAAAACTCTAATGACAAGTCTGCGAAAAACTCACCCCGCCCTCAAAATTGTTAACGACATGGTCATTGACCTACCAACCCCCTCAAATATTTCAGCATGATGAAACTTTGGCTCCCTATTAGGACTTTGCCTGGCCGTCCAGATTGTAACAGGCCTGTTCCTCGCTATACATTATACGGCAGATATCTCGGCCGCTTTCTCATCCGTAGCGCACATCTGCCGGGATGTTAATTATGGGTGACTAATTCGTAATATGCATGCCAACGGAGCATCCATGTTCTTTGTATGCATTTATCTTCATATTGGACGCGGCCTTTACTATGGCTCTTACCTCAATAAAGAGACTTGAAATACAGGAGTTGTTCTCCTTCTGCTCTTGATAGCTACTGCTTTCGTCGGATACGTTCTTCCGTGAGGACAAATGTCGTTCTGAGGGGCAACGGTTATTACCAACCTATTATCTACAGTCCCCTATATCGGGGATTCCCTAGTACAATGAATTTGAGGAGGCTTCTCCGTAGATAACGCAACTCTCAGCCGGTTTTTTGCCTTCCATTTTATTCTTCCTTTTATTATTGCCGCCGTTGTTATTATTCACCTCCTCTTCCTACACGAAACCGGCTCTAATAATCCTATTGGCCTTAGCTCAAACGTAGACAAAATCTCGTTCCACCCATATTATTCATACAAGGACCTTCTTGGCTTCGCAGCCTTAGTACTTCTACTTACCACACTCTCACTCTTCTCTCCAAATCTTCTTGGGGATCCTGACAACTTCACCCCAGCCAACCCGCTAGTTACACCCCCCCACATCAAGCCAGAGTGATATTTTCTATTTGCCTACGCTATCCTGCGATCGATTCCTAATAAGCTAGGCGGAGTATTAGCTCTTCTTGCATCCATCCTTGTTCTCTTACTAGTTCCGATTCTCCACCCCTCAAAATATCGAAGCCTAACATTTCGTCCCCTCTCACAAGTGTGCTTCTGGACTCTTATCGCAGATGTACTTATCTTAACTTGAATCGGAGGAATACCCGTGGAACATCCTTATGTTATCGTAGGCCAAGTCGCATCTGTCATTTACTTCTCTTTGTTCCTCATCCTATTCCCTCTAGCAGGATGACTAGAAAATAAATTCCTAGGACTAGATTGCAATAGTAGCTCAGCTTTAGAGCACCGGTCTTGTAAGCCGGACGTCGGAGGTTAGAATCCCCCCTACTGCTTCAAAGAGAGGGGACTTCAACCCCTACTACCGGCTCCCAGGGCCAACATTCTACTGTTAAATTACTCTTTGGAACACATCTGCGTTTCGTTCATCATATATATATATATATATATATACATATATATGTATGATTTAGTAATATTTATGTACTACTTACATTGATATATATTACTCATGGATATTCTTGTTTATATAAAAACTCGTGTATACATAAACCATTTTATGTATAAACACCACAAGTTCTTTAGAACAGACGACAATTATATATTCAAAAAACCGTCCAATTGTCAAATATATAAGTTTACTTGACAACTCTCCAAGGCAATTAAAATGCACAGTAAGAACCTACCATCAGTTGATTACTTAATGATAACTCTTATTGATGGTCAAGGACAGCAAACGTGGGGGTCGCTAATCTTGAATTATTCCTGGCATTTGGTTCCTACCTCAGGAACATGGGTTTAGATATTCCATCCACATTCATTGACGCTCGCATAAGTTAATGGTGTCGACCACACTCCTCGTTACCCACCAAGCCGGGCGTTCTTTCCAGCGGGTAAGGGGTTCCTTTTTTTTTTTTCCTTTCACTTTGCATTTCAGAGTGTAAGCCGTTTAGAAAATTAAGGTTGCCCATATTCCTTGCTAGTCTTAAATATTGTTAATTACTGAATGACATATCACCCTTATCCACATACTATTAACTCACGTGCATAATAATATTGCTCTTTATAGGAAATACCTGTAACTTTCCCCTGGGTGTAACTTTAAGTAAACCCCCCCACCCCCTTAACTCCTAAGTAGCCTTTATTCTTGAAAACCCCCCGGAAACAAGAGGACTCTTAGCAATTTATTAAATTGTTGTGTTATTTTAATATTAAATATAATAATTTTGCTTACTCTGACATCTCTGGACTAACCAAATCTACAGAAGGTAAATTTCATTGTTACATATTTCAGTGAAACTTAATTCATCACCCAACCGAGACCCCAATTCAAAAATGCTTATTTTAATAATGTAATACATATGTAAAA